TTCGAATGAATCTAAAATTCCAGAGTATATCTTTTCACGGGTCGAACCCCCCCAAAAAAGAAACTTCGAATATTTCCCTCTTTACTTTACCTTTATCCGGCAGAAAAAAAGGAAAATTCCCTATTTTTTTGTCCCTGTCCCTAAATTAAATATTAAATAATAGGAGACTTAAATGAAAGTCCCTTTCTCGCATTCGCTCTCCATTGCATTGGCGGAACAAAAATTTCTGATGCGGAAATATTTGGTACATGAAGCCATGATCTGATATCTATATCTAAATCCTATATAGATAGAAACTGATCTTTTTCTGGAATCAAAGAAAGATATTGAAAAATATATTGCTCTTGTGACTCGGAATAAAGGGTTTCTCTGTGGAGGAAGGGAATAGGGATTTATTCCTATGGAGCATCCAGGAACAAGAAGATTCAATCGGAAATATCGACAAATTCTTGCGTGGCCCAAGGAAATAAAAAAAAAAAGTTCGCTTCTACAATTTTATCTCTATCCAATTTGAATATCAGAATAGCTGATATAGTCATGATTCAATGGCTCAGGTCCACTTACTTTTTCTTTTCTTGATTTCTAATTTTTCCGATGGATTTAATTGGAACAATGGAGAAGTAGTAAAACTTTGGTTTGTCGATTCATAATCGAGATTGGGTATTATCTCGAATATCTATGTCCCGGGACCAAAAATATAAATAATGAAACATGAGGAGGAGTATAGCCCGTAGTGACATAGTAGTCCTCCTAATAAGTGGGATTACTTATTATCATAATGAACAAATGTTCAACTTTATACCTATAACTCATTATAATGATAACTCATTATAAGGTCCGTTTACTTTTTTTATTACAAATATCAATAATCTCTCTATTCTTCTATGAAAAATGAAGACTAAGACTGGAGCTTCGTGGAAAAAGCCCTTTATCGGATTTGAACCGATGACTTACGCCTTACCATGGCGTTACTCTACCACTGAGTTAAAAGGGCCCATTTTCTTCAATTCATGAAGAAGACACTAACCGCTATGAGTCTACTGCATGTACCTATGTATATACTATATGTACATATATACATGTATGCATAGGGGGCTCATTCAAGAACAAGCAATTTTATTTACCTAGGAAGTTCTAGGATCAAATGATTATTTATATTTGAGAAATATCAATGCAATGAATTGTTTCGCTCCTAATTGCTTTGCTTTTATTGACCCATCGGGGCGAGATTCACTTGATTGATACATGTACCAATCCGACATAAATCCAAGATATTTCATCGAATCATGTGATGAAGGATTCGACTCGTACCCTGAACCGAATTCTTATAGAAAAAAAAGAATCTTTTCGATTACTTGTCAATCCCTTCCCAGATTTACGAGTTCTACATCATCTTTTTGAATCAATCAAAAAAAAATTCTATCATTTCTTAATTTCCTGTCTTAGTGTTAGTGAGGCATATCTCATCTTAACGATGAGCGAATCAATGAGTGAAAATTGAAGAAATGAAATGGGGTTTGGTTTGACTTTTTTTTGTCGGACAAATCCCCGCTGAGGGGATCCTATACTTCGTCATATATATAGGATGGTTCATGAATGAACAATCAAAAAATTCTATGTAATTGTGGAAGCAAGAAAGATTCTTCGGATCTAGTCATGCCATTACATTATATTATTATATTGACAATTCCAAAAAACTGCTCATACTATGATCATAGTATGATGGCGATCGGGCAGGTATGCCCCTATCGTCTAGCGGTTCAGGACATCTCTCTTTCAAGGAGGCAGCGGGGATTCGACTTCCCCTGGGGGTAGTGTATTACGAAAGGAAGTTGATCATGGATTATCAATAAGCCTAGAATTGATTCTTCCTGGGTCGATGCCCGAGCGGTTAATGGGGACGGACTGTAAATTCGTTGGCGATATGTCTACGCTGGTTCAAATCCAGCTCGGCCCAATAATTCGCCGATCCATGGAGATGATATAACCAATTTGTCCTCCAGAAATGCCTGATATAGAGGAATAAATAGTCCATTTTTTCTGCTATATCCCTATTTCTTTGTTCATTTGTTCCCACGCGTTCTGATCTTTCTAACGATCTAGATTAGATTAAGAATCTGTAAATAGGAGTAAAGAAAAAAAGAGTCCTTTTTTTTCATTGAAAAATGGATTATCTTATCAATCAATGTGGCAATAACCACAGGATTACTAGTAATCTGTGTCACTTTCACTATAGTTCATATCCATGTGAATATCAATCACTCGTGTTTCTGGTAAAACACGGCAATTCTAAATAGAAAGAAATTATAAGAATATGTATGCTGTATAACTCATTTCCCTGGGATTGTAGTTCAATCGGTCAGAGCACCGCCCTGTCAAGGCGGAAGCTGCGGGTTCGAGCCCCGTCAGTCCCGACCTAGAATCCGATGAATCCATCAATTCATCTCTCCATTTTCTGTGAAGAGGGGGGGGGGAAAGGGGCAGAATTTTATTCTCAGCGGTGGACCTTATTTCTTTCGTTTTTCGTTTCGCATTTCTCATCGGATAAATACGGTAATTTCAATTACTTCAACTAGTACCGATTGATGGGAGAGAGACATATGTAGATTGAAAATGGATCGGTGGTATCATCATATTTAGGATTCCAAGAGAGACACTGGTCTGGCTTTTTCGATTGCTCCTGATCAATGGAATGAAATAGAGTACCCATGTATTTTCTGGGAACACATACACAAATTGTATTCGTTTATTGTACGATACACAATTAACTTAATATAGTTACCCCGACAGCGACAGAGTACTTTTCAGATGAAACCTACCCCCTTTTCTAACTCCGATTTTGTGTAACCTCAATTACGAATTGAAAACAACTTATCTATCTCATTTGAATTGCATACTTTATTTTTGATGTATGCGTCTCAGTCCCAATCCAAGGAAAGAGGATACTAATAAAAGATCAAACAAAGATCCACCTCTCTTGTCTTGTTCTAGGGAGGGAAGGAATGAATCGATTTTTTTCTTCCTATTTTACCCCATCGAAGAAAGAACAAAATCCATAAATAAAATAGTGAATTTATCGGAATATTAGATCTGTTTTTTATACCTTATACCGGGACCAATCTTTATCACACTTCTCTGTCTCCCAAGAAGATTAGATCATCACAAAAATTTCGCTTAGAACTTAACTCATTCTTTTTTCCATTTCACTCCTACTGCTACTGTTTGGGTCTGTGACCAATGGAACACCGGTTAGATAATACCAATACCTCATCAGATGATTGTATAAGGAAGACGGTAGGTTATAGAAAAGAAAGAGTGGAAATGAGAAATTCAATGGGATTCTTGATTGAATCAGGAATCCAATTTTGAATTCGGTATGGATAAAAGATCTTCCTATGTTATACTATTCAATTCTCGACGATGAATCCGATTTGATAGATCAGATATTGTTATTCATGATATTGATCCGATTCAGTATCATCAGGATGCAATCCATCCCATGGAATTTTCAGGAGAAAGACTTATTATCTCTATGGGATTAGATCCCGAGTTATTGCAAAGCAAAAAAAAACGATGAGATTATGGAAGTCAATATTCTCGCATTTATTGCTACTGCGCTGTTCATTCTAGTTCCTACTGCTTTTTTACTTATCATCTACGTAAAAACAGTCAGTCAAAATGATTAATTTGAATGAAACTTGACTTATTAGTTCTTATCAATGATTGAAGAAATGAAAGGGATTCAAATCTCAAGTCTTAAATGAAATGAGTGGATTGGAGTCAGCCGTATATGAGATAGTATGGTAGAAAGAACTATATGAACCTTTCTACCACACTATCTATTAGTGTATTGTATAAAGTTGTATAAAGATATGTGCTTGATATGGATCAATCTATAATATGTATCTACATATGTTTACATGTAAATAGCACTCCAATTCTATTTCTTCGCTACATCCATTTGTATTGATTCCGATCAATCTGAAATAATCGAACGTCAACTCTTCTAATTCCTAGGTTTCTGATTATTTTCAATATGGATCCCGAGATCTATCGAAACAATCAATGTAGGAAGAATTGAATAGTATGGGCATATATAAAATAATTATATAAAATATAAAAATATAAAAGGAAAAAAAATAGGGGTTGGTTGCTCCTCATTGTAATATCCATAATTCTGGTAAGGGCCGGTTCATCGAAATAGAATATTTAGGAAGAATTCGGTTGGAAAAAATTTCCATTTCTTATCATGTGTGTTCAGTTTGGAAATACGAACATGGGAATCAAATCATTGAAATCTTTGTTTGATCGAAAGGTTCTTATTCATATATTACTGGATTCTGGTAGAATTTTTGAAATGGAGATATTTTTTTTTAGCTTCGCAGAATGATCTATTAAACAATTGATACAATTCGATTACTCAACTCAATTATCACTTAGTAGTACCCCTAGAGTCCACTTCTTCCCCATACTACGAGTGAAAGGGAAAATGTAAAGACTACCATTAAAGCAGCCCAAGCGAGACTTACTATATCCATGTGAATTATGTCCCCTATCTCTATGAATATGAAGGAATTATTCCATTATTGATCATTAATAATAGTGGAATCAATGGTGCAGAGTCAAAATGGGATTCTGACCTAATGCTATTGATGAACCAATCCAATGAATACACTCTAACAAGTTCCTATATGATTTCTGGTAGAATTGGGAAGCATTAATCACAAGCAAGATACACAGTTACCCCCTTGGAAGTTTCAAGGGAATCTTACTAATAGAACATGTAGGAATAGTAAGACCTATTGTTTGTTGCCTTTCATAAGCAAAAGGCCTAAAAATAGACTATCAAGATAGATAACTATCTATCACATACCTCTATCTCATATCTAAGCCTTACTGTCTCTGTTTCTGTGAAACAATCGAGAGACACCCTATTACATTCTTGGCGGGGTTACCAAAAAGAAAGAATTTTCTTTCTTTTTCAACTTTATTCTATAAGA